ATGAACAAATATCTTACACGTTGGCTATTTTCTACTAATCATAAGGATATAGGTACTTTATATTTAATATTTGGTGCTTTTTCTGGGATGGCGGGGACAGCTTCAAGTATGTTAATACGGCTAGAACTGTCAGCTCCAGGTAGTATGTTAGGAGATGATCATCTATATAATGTGATTGTAACAGCACATGCTTTATTAATGATTTTCTTCCTGGTAATGCCAGTAATGATTGGGGGATTCGGAAATTGGTTTGTGCCAATTATGATTGGTGCGCCTGATATGGCCTTTCCTAGATTAAACAATATCAGTTTCTGGTTATTACCACCTGCTCTAATACTATTGGCTGGTTCTATGTTTGTGGAACAGGGGGTAGGTACAGGCTGGACCATTTATCCCCCACTAGCAAGCATTCAAGCCCACTCAGGGGGAGCAGTGGATATGGCTATATTTAGTTTACATCTAGCTGGTGTATCTTCCATTTTAAGTTCTATCAACTTTATAACTACTATAATTAACATGAGGGTTCCTGGTATGAGTATGCATAGATTACCTCTATTTGTATGGGCTCAATTAATTACTACAATATTGTTATTATTATCTTTACCAGTGTTAGCTGGTGGAATTACAATGTTGTTGACAGATAGAAATTTTAATACAACATTCTTTGACCCTGCGGGAGGAGGAGATCCTATTTTATTCCAGCACTTCTTTTGGTTTTTTGGTCATCCTGAAGTCTATGTATTAGTTCTACCAGGATTTGGTATAGTATCTCAAATTATACCCACATTTTCTGCTAAACAACATATTTTTGGTTATTTAGGTATGGTCTATGCTATGATTTCTATTGGAATATTAGGATTTATTGTTTGGGCCCACCATATGTTCACCGTTGGTATGGATGTCGATACTCGTGCCTACTTTACTGCCGCCACTATGATTATTGCTGTTCCTACTGGGATTAAGATATTTAGTTGGTTGGCTACCATATATGGGGGAAGCCTACGGCTTGATACACCTATGTTGTGGGCTATTGGGTTTGTGTTCCTATTTACTGTGGGTGGTTTAACTGGAGTTGTATTAGCTAATAGTTCATTAGATATAGCATTACACGATACTTATTATGTAGTAGCTCACTTCCATTATGTGTTATCTATGGGGGCTATATTTGCCATATTTGCGGGATACTACTATTGGTTCGGTAAAATTACAGGTTATAGTTATAATGACTTATACGGTAAGATCCATTTCTGGATTATGTTTATCGGAGTTAATTTAACTTTCTTCCCCCAACATTTCTTGGGCTTAGCCGGATTACCTAGAAGATACTCGGATTTCCCTGATGCTTACCAAGATTGGAACTTAGTTAGTTCTTGCGGAGCTATAATAGCCCTAGTAGGAATTATATGGTTCGTCTACTTATCTTATGAGGCACTAGCAGCCGAAAGACCATTTAAGGGTTGGTCAACTTCGCCTGGCTCGTTAGAGTGGTCTTTACCTTCTCCGCCTGCTTTTCATACTTATAATGAATTACCGTTTGTTTATCAGCGTAAATTGAGTCATGGGGATGATTTAAATATTATTTCCACACTACTCCTTTGACCTTGGGGAGTCTATAAGGCAATGTGTTCTTCTAATACATGCAAGGCCCTGAATAAGGGCCCTACTGGTGAGGATAAAACGGAGATTATCTCGGTTGACGTATTAGAATAGGTGGGATAGTGGCCCACCTGGTCGAAGATGCGTAGTATGGCCACACTTTCACTGAAACAAGGGGAAGACATTTTGGCAGCAGTAGAGAATCTTGTGCAATGGGTAAACGCTTGACACAGGGTTTCACACTGAGGTCTGTCTAACTAAGTGCCAGCAGACGCGGTTAAACTTAGAGGCCCAGTTTTTATTTCGCATTAGGCGTTAAAGTATGTAGTGAGGCATGAGAATAAAGTAAGGCAAACCTCTTGGTAGCGGTAAAATGTTTGAAGCAAGAGTGGAAGTCCGAAGGTGGAGACTCCTTACTTCGTTCATGGTTTATCTTCATGAAATACGAAAGCTTGGATAGCAAACAGGATTAGATACCCTGGTAGTCCTCGCCTTAAACTTATACAATAGCTTTATTAGCAAATAACCTTATTGTATGCCTGAATACTATGATCGCAAGATTGAAACTCAAAAGGCTTGGCTGTTCACTGTTTGAATCAGAGGAGCGTGTAATTTAATACGATGATCCGCGTGTCACCTTACCTTTCCTTGAAAGCGGACTACCTTTTGTGGGTAGTAGCCGCTCAGGCATTGCATGGCCGTCGTCAGGATAGCAATAAATGTTATCCTTAACCCTATTATGGATTAAGTCAGGTGTCATGGTCTTTATGGAAAGGGATATTATGCGCTACATTCTCCTATACAATATACACAGTAAATTAGGAGGCGGAGATTCTCTGAAACGGGAATCTAAAGTAGGATTTGATAGTAATCGGGAAGTAGAGCGTTCCGGTGAATTCTAGCCCAGTGTTAGCACAAATCGCCCGTCGTCCCCTTCAAGTTGAGGATACGAGACGCCCCGCGGCGGGGTTATCCCTCCTTTTCGAGAATGGGTAAGTCGTAACATAGTAAGGGTAAGGGAANCTTGTTCTTGGGCCAAGTTATGCGCGCTCAATACGTACTTGGCCGCCCTCCGTAACTAGGATGATGAGTACTATTATTTCAATTATCTTTAAAACGCTTGCAATAATAATACCTCTATTAGTGGCTATAGCTTATTTAACTTTAGCAGAAAGAAAGGTATTAGGGTATATGCAAGCACGAAAAGGACCTAATGTAGTTGGTGTTTATGGAATATTACAGCCTTTCGCTGACGCATTAAAATTATTTACTAAAGAGATGGCTATTCCCAACCATGCTAATTTGTCGGTTTATATTGTAGCCCCGATTCTAGCGCTTACTTTAGCTTTTTTAGCTTGGGGGGTTATTCCTTTTAGCCCCGGTATTGTACTGGCTGATATTAATGTTGGTATCTTATATATCTTTGCTATCAGTTCTATGGGGGTGTATGCTATTTTAATGTCTGGTTGGGGAAGTAATTCTAAATATGCATTCTTGGGGGCCATCAGAGCAGCAGCTCAAATGATTAGCTATGAAGTGTGTATAGGGCTTATTCTAATATCAGTAATATTATGTGCAGGTTCTCTTAATATCACTCAGATTGTTTTAGCTCAAGCCGAAATTTGGTATATAATACCTTTATTTCCAGCTGCTTTAATGTTTTTTGCTTCGGCATTAGCTGAAACTAATCGGGCTCCTTTTGATCTTACCGAGGGAGAATCAGAATTAGTATCTGGATATAATGTAGAATATTCTAGTATGTCGTTTGCTCTATTCTTTTTAGCTGAATACGGCCATATTATTCTAATGAGCTGTTTGATAAGTTTATTGTTTTTAGGTGGTTGGGCACCTTTTACGGGAATTCTAGGAATGGGTTGCTTAGCCCTTAAAACTGCCGTAGTAGTGTTCGCATTTGTGTGGGTGCGAGCTTCTTTCCCTAGAATGAGATATGACCAACTTATGTATCTTTTATGGAAGTCTTACTTACCTTTTAGTCTTGGTTTAATCGTTTTAGTTTCTGGCCTGTTGATAGGTTTAGATGCAGTGCCTTGCTAGCATAGGGAGATATCCCCATATTGGGGGGTTAATGTACACAAGCTTCCTGGGCGCACGCATATGGAATCACCAAACAAAATGTTACGAATAAGAACTCAACACCCAATAATCTCTATTGTGAATGGGGTACTGGTTGATCTGCCAGCCCCCTCTAATATTAGTTATTACTGAAATTTTGGTTCTTTGTTAGGACTTTGTTTAGCTATTCAATTGATTACCGGAATATTCTTAGCTATGCATTATTGCCCTGACGTTAGTTTAGCTTTTGACTCAATTTCCCATATTTTAAGAGACGTTAATTATGGTTTTATGTTAAAGTATATTCATGCTAATGGAGCTTCATTATTTTTTCTCTGTGTATATATACACATGGGCAGAGGACTCTATTATGGGAGCTACATGAAAATGGACGTTTGGAATGTGGGGGTTATAATTTACTTAGTGATGATGATAACAGCTTTCTTGGGGTATGTATTACCTTGGGGGCAAATGTCCTTTTGGGGAGCCACAGTTATCACTAACTTTTGTTCTGCTATACCCTATGTAGGAACAGACATTGTCCAGTGGATTTGGGGAGGATTTAGTGTATCTAACGCGACTCTTAATCGTTTTTACTCTTTACATTATCTTTTTCCTTTTCTTATAGTTGGATTGGGCGTATTACATATTATTAGTTTACACACAGCTGGGTCAAATAATCCCTTGGGAATTGACTCTAATATAGACAAAGTTACCTTTCATGTTTATTATACTTATAAGGACTTGTTTGGTATAATGGTACTTAGCACTATTTTAATTATACTTTGTTATTTTACGCCTAATGTATTAGGTGATCCTGAAAATTTCATTCAAGCTAATCCTTTAGTAACTCCTGTTCATATACAACCAGAATGGTACTTCTTATTCGCATACGCTATACTACGCTCTATACCCAACAAGCTTGGGGGGGTTTTGGCCATGGTATTTAGTATCTTGGTGTTATTTTTATTGCCCTTTATTCATACTAGTAAATTAAGAGCTTTAACATTTAGGCCTCTAGGTAAAATAGTATTTTGGTTTTTAGTAGCTGATTTTATACTATTAACCTGGTTAGGGTCTAAACCAGTAGAGGAGCCTTATGTTATGATTGGTCAATTTGCTTCTTTATTCTACTTTTGCTACTTCTTAATATTGGTCCCCTTGTTAGGCTGGGTAGAAACCAAATTGCTCCGTATGAAATAGTATAAGAAGCAGAATAGGTCATTGTTGGCCGAAGTGCAATATGAATAGTCTATTTATAATATTCTCCTTAGGAGTAGTTGGAGCTAGTCTTATGGTCATATCTACGCCGAATCCTATTTATTCAGTATTCTGGTTAGTTATTGCCTTTGTTAATGCTGCTGTTATGTTTATATCGTTGGGATTAGACTATATAGGCTTAATATTTATAATTGTCTATGTAGGGGCTATCGCTATTTTATTCCTGTTCGTAATTATGCTAATCCAACAGCCTAATAAGGTAGATTCTCAAGATCACTCGCATTTTTTACCTGTAGGATTATCTGTTATATTTTTATTTTATAGTTTACTAACCAATAGCCCTAAATATATCAGCAATCCTGTTATAGGATCTAGGACTAACATTGGGGCAATTGGAAGTCATCTTTATACAACTTATTATGAATTAGTGTTAATTGCTAGTTTGGTGCTACTAGTCGCTATGATAGGGGCTATATTATTAGCTAAGCAGCCAAATTCACCTTTTTTATATAATTCCCATGGTGAGTCATTACGTAGTAGGCAAGATCTCTTCCTACAAATCAGCAGAGAGCACCTTTAGGTGCCTTCTGACCAAGTGCTAACGCACGTCTCCGCTTAGGAATATGGAGTTCAAAGGAATACTAATACTACTTATCGTTAGCGGGACATTATCAATTCTAATTTTAGGGGCATCTTATCTATTAGGATATAAACAACCCGATATGGAAAAAGTGTCAGTCTATGAATGTGGGTTTGATCCTTTTGATAACCCCGGGAATCCCTTTTCCGTTAGATTCTTCTTAATTGGTATCTTGTTTTTAATATTTGATCTTGAAATATCTTTTTTATTTCCCTGGGCTGTTACATATATGGGCTTGCCTTTATTTGGATATTGGGTTGTTATGTTATTTTTATTTATCTTAACTTTAGGGTTAATTTATGAGTGGATAGAAGGAGGCTTAGAGTGGGAAACTAGCCCCTAATTGGTATAGCGCATGTCTTATTTAATATTATCAATTGTCATCTTATTAATCGGAATTTTAGGTATTATTCTTAATAGAAGCAATTTAATTATTATGCTAATGTGTGTAGAGCTAGTTTTACTGGCCTCTACTATTTTGCTTCTATTTGAGTCTCGTGTGCTCTATACGCTTTTTGGTCAAATTTTTGCGATTGTGATTCTAACTGTCGCAGCTGCCGAATCTGCTATCGGTTTAGCCATCATGGTTAACTATTACCGTTTACGTGGTACAATTGCTGTTCGAGCCTTAAATTTATTAAGAGGTTAACTCCTAATTAAAAAAATGAGCCAGATACCTATGCAATATTTTAACTTAGCAAAGGAGAATTATTCTAAGTATGGATTATCAGTAATCCAGCTTATACAGATTGGTAAGTTCTATGAACTTTGGCATGAGCCTGATACTCCTAGTAGGCAACAAGCATACTCTCAAGCCGAGTTATTAGTTGAGTCATCCATGCGAAGTAGGCCTTTGGAGGTAACGCCTCCCATTGAACAAGTTGCCTCGTTACTTGATATGAGAATAATATCGCCCGGTAAAAGATCCCTGCTTCAAATGGGGTTTCCAATTTATTCCCTTACTACTCATCTAAGTACCTTGTTGGATAAAGGTTGGACTGTTATTGTTATTGATGAATTAGTCACCGGTAAATCGGGGCCAAAACAACGCGCAGTATCTCAGGTTTATTCTCCTAGTTGTAATTTAGAGGACTGTTCGGAATTATCCTATGTGTTATCAATTTATTTTTCTCAAGACGACTTATTAGGTATTACTTTATTTTCAGCCATGAATGGGCACAGTATAATGTTTCCTGTCTCTTGGGCGGACAGAGACAAAGTAGCCCGGTTATTAATCAGTTATCGTATCAGAGAAATAGTAATTTGGGCAAACTCAGGGGTTGGCTCAGATATTTTAATAAATAAGATATATAATTTATTAATTGGTTGGAATTTATTCCCCTTTGAGCCCAATGCTAAAATTGAAGTTATGGGAGAAGCACTAACCAACTTGCCGTGTTATTTATCTTATAGGTACGAAAATAATAATAAGGAGTGGCTTTTGCTCCATATTTATTTGGGCATTAACGCAGAGTGGTCTAACAAAAATTATCAAGAATACACCCTTAGTAAAATATTTCAAAGTACTTGGACAGAAAATGTTAATCAGGTAAATTTAATCAGCCTTTTAGGAGTATTACAATTTATTAAAGATCGAAATCCTAATCTTATTAAGAACCTTCAACTTCCCGAGTGCTATAATTCTGTTATTAGCCCCCTAAACTTAATATTATGTAATCGAGCAGAATATCAATTGGACTTATTGCCTAAGAGGGGAAAACTGGGCGGCTTACTCAGTTTGGTTGATTTCTGTTCTACTGCAATGGGTAAAAGACTACTCAAATTCAGACTTCTTAACCCCATTACAGATTATTATGAATTAAATCTTCGTTACGAGGAGATTGCTACATTAAAACAATTAATTGACAAGAAAATATTTGACAATTCCGAGTTAAAGCACATTAAAGATTTATCTTCTTTACATCGTCAATGGGCAATATGTGCTTCGAGTGATACTACCCTGCCACCTAAAAAGTTGAGTCAAATTTACCATTCTTATTTGTTTGCTAGTCAATTAATAAGTAAATTAATAAGTAATAAATGAATTAATATTCAATTACCCCCTTCAGTCGGGCCCCGATTAGAATCGCTAATTGAGGAAATAGGCCGAGTTTTCCAGGTAGATAGTCTTACGGGTGATTTTAAAGATGTATTACAACCAACTAATAATCTAACTAACCTCCTTGCACAACAACAAATTTTAAGGGGCCAATTTACAGAGTGGGCCGAACAGACTTCAAATATTGTGTTTCAAGATACAATTTCTATTAAAGCTGAGTGTTTTAATAAAGAGGGTTATGCTTTCTCTATTTTATCTAAAAACTTAACTAAGTTAGAGCATTACATGACTAACGCCTCTATATCTGACAATTCAATTATTGTGTTGGGTAAAAGAGGAAGTCACCTTTTAATTACTAGCCCCGCCACTCATAAAGTAACAATCGAATTAAATTTATTAGAAGAGCAAATTAATACTTATGTTAGGCAGACTTATAACCGGGAACTTAAAAGACTATATTTCAGTTATTCTGAGCTGTTTTTACCCCTAGAAAATATGGTTTCTAGATTAGATGTTGCATTAAGCGGGGCTATTGCGGCTATTAAGTTTAATTATACTAAACCTTGCTTAACACTAACGAAATCCCAACAAACTAAGGGTTTAATTGAAGCAATTAACCTGCGACACCCATTAGTAGAACAGTTAAACACTCAAGAAGAATGTGTAGCTCATAATATTAGTTTAGAGGATGGGGGAATGTTAATATTCTCAGTAAATGGTGCAGGCAAATCTACTTTACTTAGAGCAATTGGAGTCAACGTAATCTTAGCTCAAGCAGGAATGTATGTAGCTGCAGATTCATTTAGGTTAAGACCTTATCACTATTTAATTACTCGTATTTTAGGGGGGGATAATATCCATAGAGGCCAAGGTACTTTTGAGGTCGAAATGAGAGATCTTTCAACTATATTAAAACTAGCTAATTATAACAGTTTAATATTAGGTGATGAAATTTGTCATGGAACAGAAGTTAGTTCAGGAACAGCAATATTGGCTGCAACAATTGAAAGATTAACAGCTGCACAAACTAGCTTCGTCCTTTCTACTCATCTACATCAAGTTTTTTCTTTAATTGATTCGCCAGTTCGGTGCTACCATTTATCTGTTATTCAACAGGAAGATTGGGGCCTAATTTATGAACGTAAATTGAAACCTGGCCCAGGACCCTCCCAATATGGCATTGAAGTTATGGGCCACATAATTAATGACAAAAAATTTTATAATAGTGCTTTAAAATATCGTAAACTTATTAACTGAGAGCCACCATCCCGAAGTGAGTCAAGTTCTTTAACAGTGTTCCGCCCCTCTAAATATAATGCTCAAGTTTTTATTGATTCGTGTGAAATATGCGGAGCTCCAGCGGAGGCTATCCACCACATTCAACCTAAGAAATTATGTAATAGAAGATTGAATCGAAGGTCTAACTTGGTGCCAGTCTGCTCAAGCTGTCATTTAGATATTCATAGAAATAAGATCTCTATTTTAGGCTGGAAGAGAACCCCTGGACATAAGAAATTATATTGGGTTTATCTAAATGAGTCTTTAGATAGTGGAACTGAGTAAAGTCTAGGGTCTATCGGTAAGGACGTGAAATACGAAAATAACAAGGGAGAGACTTTAAACTTGTTTATCCTAACTGAAAAGGGTGAATTGAATAGTTAATTGAAACATCTTACTAGACTATGAGGAATACATCAACTGAGATTCCGTGCGTAGCGGCGAGCGATCGCGGAGGAATTGTCTCAAACAGATAATAAGATGATTGGACATCTAGACTAAACCCCGATAGACACCTATAGAGAAAGTACCGTGAGGGAAAGACTCAGAATTGGTTCTAAAAGTTACCTTTTGCATAATGGGCCTGCAAGACAAAATTTGGCAAGCTTAAGTAGTAAATGAAGGCGTAGTGAAAGCAAGAGAAAACTCGTCAGTCAAATTCCCCGAAACCAAGTGATCTAACCATGGCCAGGTAGCTATGCTGACCGAACCAGTGATTGTGGCAAAAATCTTGGATGAGCTGTGGTTAGCGGTGAAATACTAGTCGAACTTGGATATAGCTGGTTCTCTACGAAACTTATCTTAGTAAGGCGCCCCAAGTTGATTCGCCCCCAAACCCGGGGGCTTGAATTATTGGTGTAGTAAGACTATGGCGATAAGGCCTCTAGTTAAGAGGGGTAAGCCCTAACCAGAAATTAAAGTCATTAATACAAATTAAGTGTATAAAGAGGGTTCAACTTAGACAAACAGGAAGTAGGCTTGGAAACAGCCATCTGCACAGGAAAACGTAAAAGTTCACTGAATGAGCCAGGAAACTCTAAGAATTAAGGTGGCTAAATATGTAGCTGAAATTCTGGAAGCCAGACCGTAAGGAAGCATTAACTGGCTTGGTAGTAGAGCGTTCTGTAGGCACGATATGTGCGCACCTCGTGAGATAAACAGAAGTGATAATGCAGGCATGAGTAGTACAAGATTCACTCCCAAATAAATATATACAGCTTCTAAGGGCACTACGCCCGATGGATTATAATTCTTGTGCCTGTTCAGGAAAAGTATTATGGTACGAAGTACCTTCAACTGTTATTTATGGGACTTAGATCTAGGCATAATTTCTCTTAAGGAACTCGGCAAAATAAGATCTCGACTGTTTACCAAAAACATAGCTCTCTGCTAAAGGTTGCTGAAGTATAGAGGGTGAATTCTGCCCAATGGTTGTACAGTGAAACTGAGGACTAACGTCTAAAGCGAAACCCAACTGAATGGCCGCGGTAACTCTGACCGTGATAATGTAGCACAATAAATAGCCAATTAATTGTTGGCGGGTATGAATGGAACCACGAGGGTCTTACTGTCTCAAGAGGAAAGCCGATGAAATTATAGTTGTAGTGAAGATACTACATAAACATTGTAAGACGAAAAGACCCTATCGAGCTTTACTGGATACCGATAGCGTTAACCGAAAATGATCGATACTAAGTATCCTAATTTTGAGTTAATAATTTTTGTTGGTAGGACAGTTTAGTTGGGGCGACTACCTTTGAATAAGAAACGAAGGCGAGCTTATGGTATACAAAGCTAATCTCATTAGCCTGACAGTGAGGGGGACACCCCTAGCTGGCACAAGGACTACGTCCTATGTGGGCGATAATGACCCGATATGATTGTCCAAAATAAATATCGAAAGCGGATAAAAGCTACCGTAGGGATAACAGCGTAATATTGTCGGAGAGTTCTTATCGAGGACAGTGTTTGCGACCTCGATGTTGAATTGCGGTGCCCTGGTGCTGTAGAGGGTACCTTAGGTTGGTCTGTTCGACCATGAAAACCGTACATGATTTGAGTTCAGAGCGTGGTGACACAGCTCGGTTTCTATCTACMATGTTCAATCCCAACTTTTTTGAGTCCTAGTACGCAAGGAATGGTCTCAGCGATGCTCGACTATATTGGCCCCATCGACGTAATCAACTTCTGGCTGCCGCAAAGAAGGAAAACAAAAGGTTTAGGGATTAGTAAGGTGCCACGAAAGTGGGCACTTTCTCATATGCCATGTGGGTGCATAGCCCCCGGCATACTATGGAATTAACACTAGGGCTCATCATACTAATAGTGTTGACGTATGGATTAAAGGCCCCGACTTTAAGATTAGCTGTGCTACTTGCGGGTGCTGTGGGGGCTGCTGGGCTATTAGCTGAGCCCCATCTACTATGTTGGACACAGGCTATTAAGATGTTGGTGATGCTAAGTGGGCTAGCTATACTATGTATGCTGGACCATCGAACATCGCATCGATCAAGCTCTTTATTGATTTTATTAGTGATCTTAGGTAATTTATTACTTATTGGATCAACAAATTTAATTTCTATATATTTAGCACTAGAAATGCAAACATTATGTATGTTTATCTTAGTGGCCTATAATAAAAACTCATTGTTATCGGCAGAAGCGGGGCTGAAATACTTCGTGTTAGGGGCACTATCTTCGGGGTTGTTCCTGTTTGGTTGCGCCCTAATTTATGGCTCCACAGGAGAGCTTGAACTTCAATTTATTCGTATGAGTATAGTATCTTATGGGGTATTAGCTGGTAAGTGTCTAATTACTATCTCATTGTTATTTAAAGTATCTGCAGCCCCATTTCATATGTGGGCCCCCGATGTCTACGAAGGGGCTCCAACTTGGGTAGCTGCGCTATTATCTATCGTGCCTAAATTGGGGGTACTAGCTATTTTAGTACAAATAGGCTTAAATGAAATGGGACTATTAATAGCCGGATTAATCTCTTTGATTGTTGGGGCTATAGGAGCTTTGAATCAAACTCGAATAAAAAGACTACTAGCTTATAGCGGGATAAGCCACATGGGGTTTGTGCTGCTTGGAATAGCTATCGGGTCTATAGAAAGTCTTCAGGCGAGTTTAATGTATATAGGTGCCTATATAATAACCCAAGTACTACTTTGGTCTGTAGTGCTTATTATATCTCCTAAAAGAGACATGCTTATTGAGTTTAGTGGTGTTTCAAGATTAAACCCCATGTTAGCATTAGCATTAGCTACAGGTTTATTGTCTACTGCAGGAATTCCCCCTTTAATTGGGTTTTTAACTAAATGGTATATTATCTTAGCAGCTGTTGGTCAAGGTTACTATCTTAGCGCTTTAATAGCTTTAGTTTGTTCCGTGATAGCTGGGGTTTATTATCTTAGATTAGTTAAAATTATGTTTTATCAACCTTTGTCAACACCTTTAGTAATAACAAATATACTAAATTCTCCACATAGCAGCGTAGCACCGGAGGAAACGGGCTTAGGCAAGGCAATATTAATAGGGGCAAGTTTATATTTAGTATTAACAATTATAGTATGTCCTAGTTTGTTCTTTCAGTTAACACATTTGATTATTTTAGATTTATTCCCATGTATCTTCTAGTTATATTAATACCGCTACTAAGCGCAGTCGGAAGCGGACTAGGGGGTCGCTATCTAGGAAGAAAGGGGGCTGGCTTGTTAAGTTCTGTGTGGGTTCTCGCCAGTAGCCTCCTCTCTTTTGTATTATGTTATGAAATTCTTATTAATGGGTCCACAGTATATATAGAGTTAGGCAGATGGATAGAGTCAGATTTACTAATAACTAATTTTGGCTTACAATTTGATATGGTAACAGCTGTAATGTTAATAGTAGTAACCACAATTAGCGGGTTAGTTCATGTCTATTCTACAAGTTATATGAGAGAAGACCCCCATTTACCCAGATTCATGAGTTATCTGTCTCTATTTACCTTTTTTATGTTAGTTTTAGTTACTAGTAATAATTATGTGCAATTATTTATTGGTTGGGAAGGTGTCGGTCTATGTTCTTATTTATTAATTAACTTTTGGGTTACGCSTATACAGGCTAACAAGGCGGCAATTAAGGCAATGTTAATCAATAGAATAGGAGATATAGGATTAATGCTAGCTATTATATTAATCTGGAAAGAATTTGGGGTATTAGATTACTGTAGTTTATTCTCCGCTTTATCACCATCTTCAGCTTGTACTTGGATTTGCATATTACTAACTATAGGGGCCGTAGGAAAATCTGCCCAGTTGGGGTTACATACTTGGTTGCCAGATGCTATGGAGGGGCCCACACCTGTTTCGGCCCTAATTCACGCAGCAACAATGGTAACAGCAGGAGTGTTCTTAATTATAAGATCAGCTCCCCTTTTTGATTACTCTCCAACTGCAACAATTATTGTGGGTTTAGTTGGGTCCTTAACTGCTTTCTTTGCAGCTACAGTAGGATTAGTCCAATCGGATATAAAAAAAGTTATTGCTTATTCTACTTGTAGTCAACTAGGATACATGGTAATGGCTTGTGGCACTTATAGCTGCCTAAGTAGTTTATATCATCTACTAACTCATGCTTTCTTTAAGGCTTTATTATTCTTAGGGGCAGGCTCAATAATTCATGCTCTTTTAGATGAACAAGATCTTAGGAAGATGGGGGGAATAATCCGGGGCTTACCTTTAACATATGTATTAATGCTGATTGGCTCATTGTCTTTAGCTGGTTTTCCCTATTTATCCGGATTTTACTCTAAAGATTTAATATTAGAATTAACTTATAATAATTATTGTTTAATATCTATTTATTGGTTAGCTTTAATTACAGCCTTCTTAACTGCTTTTTATTCATTCCGATTAATATACTTAAGCTTTGTGTCTAAGCCTAATTTAACACATATAAGCGCACAACACTTACAAGAAGCTGATTGGAACTTATTGGGTCCTTTATTAGTATTAGCAATAGGAAGTATATTAGTTGGTTATATCGCTCAAAATATGGTGTTTGCGCCAGGTATACGTCCCTTGCCGCTTGTGCCCACAATAGTCTCTTTAGCACCAGTTATTATGTCCGTAACGGGGATATTACTAGTGTTTATACTTCGTCCATATATTATCTATTATATTACACGCCCTAGCATATATGGTTTCTTATTTTATGCCTGGGAGTTTAATCAAATAGCAAATTATTATATTGGAAGCACAGTTTGGAAGTTCGGCCATATTGTCTCTTATCGTACTATAGATAGGGGTGTTTTAGAGATTTTAGGCCCCACTGGAATAGCTCTATTTATGGTTGATAGAACCAAAGAGTTAAGCAGCTTACAATCTGGTCTATTATTTAATTATGCATTAATGATATTAGTTGGAACGGCTATTGCACTTAAGTACTTAGTCCTGATTTAGACGTATGAAGAAAGCCAGAAATTTTTATAGAACTTATTGTAGTGGGATATTGATTGATTTATTGTGCCACCCTATAATACTTAGAGTAGTAGGTGTGGTTATAGGTGTGTTAATAGTTATAATTGGTTGGTCTGACCCCGTATGCGCCGATGTTGGGCCAGTAATGACTCTAGCGGCATATCCACTATCTTCTTTAATGTTTAATGTCAGTATACTATCGCCCCCTCCACTTCCTGCTAACTATTCCTCTATATTGACTCTGGCTCCACTGTACGAGGCTATTGAGATTGAATATGGGCTAGTTAACGCTATTAGTAATCCAGATATGTACATAGGCCAACATATAGTGGAGCCAATAGTAAGCATGGAAACAGTCATTGAACAAGGCTGGGTCTGTACTACTATCAATAATAATATGTCGTATGTATTTAACCTGCTTAATGGGGGGTTCATACGGGAGTATACCCCCGCCGAGTTTGCGGCGGGGAACTGGGTAGCGGACGCTATCGACGAATTTGGGGAGCAGGGCTAGATCCCCCTTTAGGTTACAATTATGATATTAGCTAGTGTTATAGGCTCTATCTTAATAAATATGGTAATAATAGCATTAATTCCAAGGGAAAATAGTATGAAACTACGCCAGCAAGCGTTAGAGTGGTCTCTGATTACATTTGCTCTTTCTATTTTATTATTAGTTAACCTTCATCAAGAAGCTCAATTTCAACAGATAATAGAATTCAATTGGGTAAGTACAATAGGCTGGTTTGAAGGTTCTCCGATATTGTTTGCTATTGACGGGATCTCTATATTTTTCATTGTATTAAGTACTTTATTAACACCAATTTGTATTTTAGTAAGTTGGAATAGTATTAAGTTTCTTGTTAAGGAGTTTATTATATGCCTTTTAGGTATGGAATTACTATTAATCGGGGTATTCTCAACATTAGATCTGTTAATATTTTATGTGTTATTTGAGAGCATATTAATACCTATGTTCTTAATGATAGGAGTGTGGGGAGCTCGGGCAGAGAAGATAAAAGCTGCCTATTATTTCTTCTTTTATACTTTAGTCGGCTCAGTATTAATGCTACTTAGCATAGCAGTTATTTATAGAATAACAGGCACAACTGACTACTTATCTTTAACTAACATTCAGATTGATAGTAACATTCAAATTTGGCTATTTATAGGTTTCTTCCTTAGTTTAGCAGTTAAAATACCAATGATACCCTTTCATATCTGGTTGCCTCTTGCGCATGTTGAGGCTCCTTTAGCTGGTTCAGTGATTCTAGCTGGAATATTATTAAAATTAGGGGGTTATGGGTTCATTCGATTCGCTTGGCCCCTTTTCCCCGAAGCAACAGAGTATTTAGCACCAATCATACTAACGTTATCATTAGTAGCAGTGATATATGGGAGTTTAACTACTTGTAGACAGGTAGATGCGAAACGTCTGATAGCCTATTCCTCGGTAGCTCATATGGGAATAGTAACAATAGGTTTATTTACTCATACGATGGAGGGTTTAATAGCCTCTATATTCTTAATGATAGCTCATGGAGTGGTTAGCCCCGCTTTATTTATAGCAGTAACATTGCTCTATGAGAGACATCATACAAGGTTAATCAGGTATTATAGGGGAGTAGTTATGACTATGCCCCTATTTTCTATCATATTTATGGTGTTTACTTTAGCTAATATTGCTGTTCCCCTTAGTTGTAACTTTGTTGGAGAATTTTTATCCTTAGTAGCTGCTTTTTCTACTAGTACATCATTAGGTATTCTTACCTCAACTAGTATGGTTATAGCTGCTGCTTATTCGTTATATTTATATAATAGAATTTGTTTTGGGCAACTTTCTCCATATTTAATATTTTCGAGAGATATTAATAGACGAGAGTTTAATGGGCAATTACCGCTAATAGTAGCTATTGTATTATTGGGGATAGTTCCATACCCCCTAATCGAGTTAGTTCGTGTATGTTTGCCTAGATTTTTATAATTTTTCCTCTTTTTTGTACCTACTTGGTCTATATGTGTGTTTATTTTGTTTTTAATGGTGGTGGGGGCAGGAGTTGAACCTGCATAATCAGATTATGAGTCTGAGAACTTACCGTTAGTTGACCCCACAAGCTGAGCTTAGCTAAGCACTATGTAACCATGGCCCGGGCTAAGAGCCCCACCAGTAAATACATACATATAAAAACAACCAAACTACATCTACAAAATGCCAATACCAACTAGCAGCCTCAAAACCAAAATGATGATGACGAGTATAGTGATAACCTATTAGTCTAGCTAAACATACAGTCAAAAATATAGTCCCAATTATAACATGAAAACCATGAAAACCTGTAGCGATAAAAAAGGTTGAACCATATACGGAGTCGGAGATTGTAAACGGCGCTTCGTAATACTCCATAGCTTGTAGGGCTGTGAACTGAATCCCAAGTATTACGGTACAAGTAAGGGATTGTATGGCTTCTAATCTTTGTCCGCTAACTATGGCGTGATGTGCCCATGTGACTGTTGCTCCTGAACTAAGTAATATAGCTGTATTTAATAGGGGCACAGAAAATGGGTCTAACACTTCTATACCAACAGGGGGCCAAACAGCCCCCAATTCTATAGTGGGAGTTAGGCTACTATGAAAGAAAGCCCAAAAGAACGCAAAAAAGAATAAAACTTCAGAAGTAATAAAAAGGATCATACCATATCTTAATCCTCTTTTTACTATTTGAGTGTGGTGTCCTTGGAAGGTGGCCTCTCTAATAATATCTCTCCACCAAACAAACATTGTAAATATTAGTGTTATTGCGCCTAAATACATTATCCATGGATAACTATAATGAAAATATAATACTGAGCCTACTGTAACCAGTAATGCCCCAATTGAGCCTATATAAGGCCATGGACTAGGATCCACTAAATGATAAGGGTGATAAGCCTTACTCATGGCTCCCCGGCGGGGAATCGAGCGGAGACTAATACTCCTACCCAACAATTATTCTAATTATGGGTTAATGTAGATTTAGAGTATCATTAATGTATATGGTAGTTAACAGACAAAATACATATGCTTGAATCAAGGCCACGGCAATTTCTAGTAAAGTTATAAAAACCATTACTAATATTGGGGCTAAGCTTAAAACTAACATCCCATTACTAATCATTGTGAACCCAAAACTTGCTAATATAGCAAATAAAAGGTGCCCAGCAGATATATTAGCAGCTAATCGAACACCCAAAGAGATTGCCCGAGAAAGATAGCTGATTGTTTCAAGTATAACTAATAGGGGGGCTAATAATAAAGGAGCCCCACTAGGCATCATCATTGAAGCAAAGTTCCAACGGAATTGTGTTATCCCCAATATTGTTACTGCTATTAAAATAGATAAACTTAACCCGAAAGTAATAACAATATGGGCAGTTGGGGTAAATACATAGGGAAATAGACCTAATAGATTTAATCCAGCAATAAACGTAAATAGGGTTATAATAAGAGTAAAATATTGAGTTCCCTTATTAGCTGTAGAATCTTTTACTAATCCTAAAAAGTGGGTATAAACAATCTCTTGTATAGCCTGCAATCTTGTAGGTATTAATTTATATGAACAACTTCCTATTAATATTACACTAAATAGGATAAGCATCATAATAGAAGAATTAGTAATTATGCCCCCAATTATCCGAACTACATTAAACTGATCAAAGAAAGAAGCTGCCATATTGAATATATGTAGGAAATGGGCTTATTTACGGAGAATATCTTGTAGTATAGCATATGCTCGATTAGCCCCGAGTTCCTTACTAGGAGCTGCCCCCTCTTCCTGTAGTATACTTCTTATACGTAAATTATTTTGAATTTTAGGTAAAATAAAAAAACTCATAATACTATAAAGTGCTAACAAGATTATTAATGTCCAGCTATATTGAGTTAAATAAGCAGTTATATCTAAGTGAGGCATTATTCGATGATTGAAAGATCCTCTAAAGATCAGCACATAATGAAGATAGCCAGCTGATATATCTATCCATGCTAACGGCTTCTATAACAATGGGCATAAAAGAGTGATTAGCACCGCATAACTCAGAACACTGACCATAAAATAATCCCGGTCTTTTAGCTAAAAATCCGGTTTGATTAAGACGCCCAGGCACAGCATCCATTTTAATACCTAATGAAGGTACAGCAAATGAGTGAAGCACATCTGCGCCTGTAACTAAAACTCTTACATAAGTATCAACAGGAACAACCACTCTATTGTCAACCTCTAGTAGTCGGAGATCGCCGGGTTGAAGGTCACTCGTAGGTATCATGTAAGAATCAAATTCTAAGGTACTATCTTCACCTAAGGTAGTTTGATAGTCTGAATACTCATAAGACCAATACCATTGATGACCTATGGCTTTTACTGTCACTCCGGGTTCTACTATCTCATCCATCAAATAAAGTAGTTTCAAAGAAGGGAATGCTATAAACACTAATATAGTTGCTGGAATTATAGTCCAAACAATCTCTATTGTGACTCCTTCTATAAGATAGCGATGATAAGCTTGGCCTGTTAATCCTCTTATAATTAACCATAATACAGTTGTTATAATAATAACTAAAATAAACATAATTTGGTTATGAAGGAATAGAATCTCTTCCATAACAGGACTAGCAGCATCTTGGAAGCTTAGTTGAAATGGCTCAGCCGCGTCACGTAGGAGCGAGGCCTCTAATAATGCATTAATTGGAGTTTTCATTCTTCTCTAGCCCTGTTACTTTGCTGACACACCCAAAAGCTTTCCCAATTCCGTATATACGGCCCCAAGAGTGTTCTCACCTACTTTAGGTTACTTTTAATCTAGAGTAAGC